TTCCTCTATGTTGTTTACGGAATCTTGTTCTTTTGGGGTTATAGTTGATGGTTCTTTCTCAAGTCCATCTCTACTACAGAACTGGACATGAGAGTTTCTTCTCATCCAGCTCCTCACGAATGAAACTACTAAAAAAGATTTTATCAAGATGTAATCAATAATATACTGAAGCATAGGATTCTTTCAAATTTCATCTAAAAAATCTATTCGAAATTTTTCTATCCTGTTTCGATATATAATTAAACACGTATATTTTATTTATATAAAATCTCAATATCGTTTTTTTTTATAACAAATAACAAATCTTTATTTTGTTTTTCCTTTTACCATATTGGATTGATCAAAATTTATCACTGCAATAAAATAAATCAAACTTTCGCGGGCGAATATTTACTCTTTCAATATCTATTTCAGTTGTAAGGTTAGGCCATGACCTCTCCGAATAAAAGAATAGGTCCCAGGTTCCTTCCGCCATCCCACCCAATGAATCATTAGGATTCATTTTCAATAGAAATCTTCTGTATTCACGGGTCCCATCGTTCCCATTGCTTCTCGATTAATGGTTAGGTCTGAATTCTCCAACGGAGTCCTTAATGAAATTTTTTTTTAAGCCAATTTTCTCAGTTTTTATTGGCGCAAGGCTCTTGATTTTTTTTGTTCGATGAGCGGATTCATCTAATTATGTATGAATCATTATTGATGCTTTATTACACTGTTTTTTATGAGATGACTCATAGACCTTACATAGTGGAATCCTATATCATTGATATTTTCTTTCTCTCTTTCTCTCATCCTTCCATTTATCCGCATACTTTTTGATTTCGCTTTACAACTTATAACTTCACAACTCATAATCAGATTGGTTTTTTATGTTTATGCAAAAAAAAGATTTCAGTTGCTACAATGATATGACCAATCCAATATGGTATATCTTGACTGATTCTTTGGATCCAGATAATGCGAAGCAATGAGTTGGTTATTAGTGCTATAGTTATTAGTTCATAATACAGACCGGTCCTTTTTTTTGAATCCTAGCCCTAAAAAAAACCAACGAGTCACACACTAAGCATAGCAATTATATAAAATGATCAATCGAATTTTTATTTAACCCTATAGAATTTAGAATTGCGGAATTTCTCATTTTTGTTTTGATTGAACATAAAAGTAGTTCGTTCTTTTTTGTTCTATTTCCATCAATGGTTAAGCCGCAAAGACATGTAAAGTCTTATTTTTCTTCGTCTACAAATATCCAAATTTTGATTCCTAATACCCCGTATATAGTTCGAACTGTATAAGAACAGTAATCAATTTTAGCTCCAATGGTTTGTAGAGGAACTCGACCCTCTCTGATCCATTCGACGCGTGCAATTTCTTTTCCGTCAATCCGTCCTGCAATTTGTACTTGAATTCCTTTTGTATCCGCCTGTTCAGTTAATTCAATAGCTTTTTTCATTGCTTTGCGAAAAGAAACTCTATTTTTTAATTGTCCGGCTATAAATTCGGCAAGAATATTAGGGTGTCCATAAGGATTTGCAATTCTTGTAATAGCAATGTTTAGCTTTCGGTTTACACAATTAAGTTGTTTTTGTACATTCATTTGTAATTCTTCGATTCTTCGCGGTTTGTTTTCTATTAATAATTTTGGGAATCCTATATAGATTATGACTTGAATTAGATCAATTCTTTTTTGAATCTCTATCCGTGCAATTCCCTCAACACTGGAGGATATTCTCATATTTTTTTGTACGTAATTCTTAATATAGTTTCGTATTTTTTGATCTTCTTGTAGACCTTCAGAATAATTTTTTGGCTGTGCAAACCAAAGAGAATGATGATTTTGTGTTGTACCAAGTCGGAAACCAAGTGGATTTATTTTTTGTCCCATAACCCCCCCCTGATATATGTATCATGACATGTCATATTTTTGTTTTTATTTTGATTTCTCAATCCAGAGTTTTTTGAGTACGTGATATAGTCGGAATATTGATATTCATTTAAGGATATTTCTCTTAAAACAATAGTTATATGACAAGTGGGTTTTTTTATCAGATAACTCCGCCCTCGCGCTCGAGGTTTTAATCTTTTTGAAGTAGGGCCCTCGTTTACTTCGGCTTTAATAATGACTAACCTTGCTTCGTTGAAACCTAGATTGTGAATACCATTTGCTGCTGCAGAATAAACCAATTTAAAAATGGGATAACATGCTCGATAAGGCATGAGTTCTAGTATCATAAGGCTTTCCTCGTAAAAACGTCCACGAATCTGATCAATTACCCTTCGGGCTTTGTGAGCAGACATACATATATGTTGACCTAAAGCAGATACTCTTACCTTCTTCTTTATTATCCTTGTCATAAGGTTCACCTCTCACCAATGAATCTATATTCACTTTATTAACGATTAACGACGGGATCTATTATCATTTTTTGCATGTCCACGGAAATTTATAGTGGGCGCAAATTCTCCCAATTTATGTCCTACCATACGATCTGTTATATAA